GTTTTTTTTATTTTGACACCTAAAAATGCAAAAATCAATTCTTAAAACAAAATTGCAAGAATTGATTTATAATAAGCAGTCTTATCAATATCAAAAAAAAGTTTAGGTATTGTGTGGGTACCTAAAGTAAAGGTACCTGTTCAACGTAGGTGCAGGGGGTAGAAAGGCTGATCCAAATTTATTGCTGTAGCTATACATTCAATGTAGAAGAATTTGAATTTTAGAATCGAAAGTTCATAATATAAGACTTCTCGGCTCTTATTCATTTTTTTTTTTCATTTTTTTGGAATGAATACATCATTCAATTTGGCAGACAGAACAGAATAGTAAAGATTTCATCGAAAACTTACAGCAGCTTGCCAAACAAACGCTAATAGAAAAAAGAATACAGGTATGACAGGCATAATATCCACGATTGGGTTGAAAATGGCATAAGCTTCAGGTAATTTGGCGAAGAAAAAACTAGTCGGATAAAGAACAGAATTAAAACAGATACAGGTTAAACTAAGTATATTAGGCATAACAAGCATTTCGTTCGTTCTTGTAGAGTAGATGATTGGATTTTGATTGAGTTATTTTTCTAAGGGAAAAAGGAAAAGAAAAGGTGGATTCAAAATCCTTTTTTCTTCGGACTTTCCCAAACACAAAATACCTCCTTGTATTCGCATTCTCAAATGAGAATGGAAGAAATTCGACTTTCATATAATATCTTAATAGAATTCCATGTAATGATCAATGCATTTTTTGGATTCTATATTATCCCCATGCTTAGAATCTTAGCAAGAAAATATCCCTCATTTTTTAGGTAATTGAAGTGGGGTTGACGGATAATATATAATAAAAATACTGTTTATTAGTGTCATATAAAACGAAATGGGGCGTGGCCAAGCGGTAAGGCAGCGGGTTTTGGTCCCGTTATTCGGAGGTTCGAATCCTTCCGTCCCAGATTTTTTTTGATGAAACGAAAAATAGAATCGTATTGTGCCCTGCACGACACAAAAGCTTATTAAAGAAAATAATTATTTCTTATGAACTCTTAGATTAGATGCATTTTTAAGGATTCCTTTTCTTTCTCAGAAAACAAAATCAAGTGTCAAGTCCAGTCAAATTGAATATTTTTATTTTCATTAAAAATTTTGGTCTGTCAGGCACATTCAGGATATACTCCTACTATACTCAATGTGTGCTTTGAATATGTGTTTTGAAATTCGAATTTTTTAGATAAACTTTATGCTCCATATCCATGAAGTGGGAATTCTTACAGGATACATTTGATACCTAATGTAAAAAAAAAAAAAAGAGTGGTCCTTCTTTGGTTAAGCGAAAACGATCTCGATTTGGGATTCTTTAAATATACCGAATGATCCATTCCGATAAGGATAAGGTAAGAACTATTCGTTGAATAGAATAGAATGGATTCAAAAAAAAAATCATACTTTTCTTATTTTTGATTTTTAGTTCTTTCTATTTTAGTTCTTTCTATTAGCTAAAAGAAAGAATACTATAAGTAAAAGGAAAGACCTTAATTTTACTTTACACTAATTTTTTTACTTCATTTTTTCTTTCTTTGGTTACTCCAGTCGAAGAAGTATGAAAAGTTTATAATTACTAAAAAACTACCAATCTTTTCATTGGCATAGTTTATTTGTTGGAGAAGAGTGGATCCTTCTCATTTCAGGATTAATCATCTCGGGTTCTCTGTTGAGTATGGAAATTCAATAGTAAATCCGTCTTAACCAAATTATTTTATTCCTCTTTTTCAAACTATGTTTCATTCATATGATAGAATATGGGTTTAAATAAATTGGATCTTTGCAGAGTCTTCCCCGATAGATACTTATTTCGTTTATCCATATTTTTCCATAGATAGCAAGTTTGAATTAGTATACAAAACCAATGACTATTCATGATTCCATCAATATTGGATCAATTCTCGATACCACTTTGCAATGAAATTAGAGGGATGTTATGGTAAAACTTCGTTTAAAACGATGTGGTAGAAAGCAACGTGCGACTTGAAGGACATGATCGATTGTGGATTTTGCTATCCACCATTTTCCATAGTAATGAAAATGCTCTTGGCTCGACATAGTCTGTTCTATTTGTCCCGAACCGAATTTGTGCTGGGTTGTTTGTAAGTAAATAGTACAGGATGGAGCTCGAGAAGACAGAATTAATTTTTTATCAAGGGAAAGAATCTAGGGTTAGTGAAAACTAATAAATTAGGCCAACTTTGTCAGTCTATCCTTAATACAGAAATTGAAAGGTTACAATAAGAAAAAAGTATTATTTTGGAAGATTGGAAAACTTTTTTGATTAAAAGTCTATGAGAATCAATCGTTCATATTCGATTTCTATAGAAGAGGAAAATGCTTTATTGAAGGAAAAAAAAAGAAAGGGTATGTTGCTACTCTTTTGAAAGAAAAAAGAATAGGAATTCCCGAAGTAATGTCTAAACCCAAGGATTTCACAAATCAAAGATAAAGGATTCCGGAACAAGTAAACATGATTTTCAATCGTCTCAACAATAGAATTAGATCAGAATAAGGAATAAAAGTCAATTTGTTCGAGATGAGATAAAGAAAAAAGTTTAGAGACGACTCAAAAAATTTCTAAGGATTTCTCTTTTGAAGTCTGTTAGTCAAAATTAGCCAACTTGAGTCATGAGTATAAATGAAATTTGTTTTTTCTTCTATAAGGAAATTAATGCAAGTCATAGTCTAATTTTTATATACTTGTATTATAGATAGAAATTCGAATCATTTTCTCGAGCCGTATGAGGAGAAAACCTCCTATACGTTTCTAGGGGGGGGGCATTGTTTATCTACATCTATCCCAATAAGCTGTCTATCGAATCGTTGCAATTGATGTTCGATCTCGAAGAGAAGGAAGAGATCTTCAAAAAGTTGGTTTTTATGATCCGATAAAGAATCAAACTTCTTTAAATGTTCCAGCTATTCTCTTTTTCCTTGAAAAAGGTGCTCAACCTACAAGAACTGTTTATGATATTTTAAGGAAAGCAGAATTCTTTAAAGATAAAGAAAGAACTTTGAGTTAATTGAAGAACTAAATTATTTAGCCACAGTTTGCCTCTTTTTTCGTCCTATTTTTTTGCTGCATTTATGTCGTGCCAATCCAACAAAAGTCCTTATTTAATTTCCTTATTTGTATCTAATTGGTTTTCTTACCATTGTATTTCTATTGACAAAGGTCTATTGAACAGCTAGAATTTGTAGCTAGATAGGTCTCTTTATCGTCACTTCATATTAGGTATTTCTGTCTACACTTCGCTCAAATGATAGGGTTGCCCCCTTGCATGTACTCGCATAGAAGATTTTTCTATTTAAAGAAATAAAAATTGCTAAAAAAATTACAATTTTGCTATTGTGATTGGGGCTGCCCCTTTTTTAACCTTAGTGAAATTTAATCGATTTGTTTATTTTGGTATTTGAGTGTTTTTAATGAGAGATAAAATGTTTCTTTTGATGTCTTGCTAATTTAATGTTTTGACGGGAGCGTCCGGTGTAATTTCATCGATTTTTGGATTTCGATCGTATCTAAGATCCTATTTTATCTGGGTTGCTAACTCAATGGTAGAGTACTCGGCTTTTAAGTGCGACTATGATCTTTTACACATTTGGATGAAGCAACAAATTCGTCCAGACTCTTGGTAGAGTCTAGAAGACCACGACTGATCCTTAAAGGTAATGAATGGAAAAAATAGCATGTCGTAATAAAATCAATTTCTTTTTTTTTTATTTTTGGAATAAAAAATTCCGATTTTCTGGGTCTAGTGAATAAATGGATAGAGCCTGGCTCTAATTCTGGTAAAATAAAAAGCAACGAGCTTAACTTCTTAATTGAAAGGATTCCCCGATCTAATTAGACGTTAAAAATGGATTAGTGCCTGATGCGGGGAAAGGTTGGGTTTTCCTATCAGTGGACCCTTTAATTTTTTTAGGAATCCTAATTATTCTTGATTATGGATTGAAAAGGGATGTTATGAATTGAATGTGTAAAAGAAGCAGTATATTGATAACGAAACTGTATTCCAAAGTCAAAAGAGCGATTGGCCTGCAAAAATAAAAGATTTGTTCTTTTTTGTTTTGGAATTAGAACAAACATAAACTAATTAGATAGAAAAGGACCAGAAAAAGATCTATGGATTAGACTCCCTTTCTTCCCAGGGTTTGTTTTTAAAAATGTAACACCCTGTTCTGACCATATTGCACTATGTATTTGATAAATCGAGAAATGCTTTTTTCTCTGATTCAAGTAGAAATACAAATGGAAAAATTCGAAGGGTATTCAGAAAAACAGAAATCTCGTCAACAATACTTCGTTTACCCACTTCTCTTTCAGGAATATATTTATGCGTTTGCCCATGATTATGGATTAAATGGTTCGGAACCAGTGGAAATTTTTGGTTGTAATAACAAGAAATTTAGTTCATTACTTGTGAAACGTTTAATTATTCGAATGTATCAGCAGAATTTTTGGATTAATTCGGTTAATAATCCTAACCAAGATCGATTGTTGGATCACAGCAATCATTTTTATTCGGAGTTTTATTCTCAGATTCTATCTGAGGGGTTTGCAATCGTTGTAGAAATCCCATTCTCGCTAAGAGAACTATCTTGTCCGGAAGAAAAAGAAATACCAAAGTTTCAAAATTTACAATCTATTCATTCAATATTTCCCTTTTTAGAAGACAAATTTTTGCATTTACCTTATCTATCACATATAGAGATACCCTATCCTATCCATTTTGAAATCTTGGTTCAACTCCTTGACTACCGGATCCAAGATGTTTCATCTTTGCATTTATTGCGATTCTTTTTCAACTATTATTCGAATTGGAATAGTCTTATTACTTCAATGAAATCCATTTTTCTTTTGAAAAAAGAAAATAAAAGACTATTTCGATTCCTATATAACTCTTATGTATCAGAATATGAATTTTTCTTGTTGTTTCTTCGTAAACAATCTTCTTGCTTACG